TTATTCACATGTCAGGAACCAGATTTGAACTGGTGACACGAGGATTTTCAGTCCTCTGCTCTACCAACTGAGCTATCCCGACGATTTCCCCCTAGCAGAGTACTTATATCTATGTCAATGAAAAGAACTAAAAAAGAAAGAGGACGAGGATAAATAAAGAGCGAGGAAGTAAAATGGGCTTTTTAGTGGGGATAGAGGGACTTGAACCCTCACGATTTCAAAATTCGACGGATTTTCCTCTTACTATAAATTTCATTGTTGTCGGTATTGACATGTAAAATGGGACTCTCTCTTTATTCTCGTCCGATTAATCTTCAAAAGATCTATCAAACTCTGGAATGAATCATTTGATCACTGAATATTCGAATTCGATCCTTTTTTCAACTTCAATTGGAATTGATTCACAATAACTCTTCAATTTTTCATATATTTTTTGATCTCTATCATTCTAATTCATAGAGAATAGAAATATAGAACTAGAGGTTTTCTATAGATCCTTATCTCATCTTATTTCTTTATACTTTCTATATATACTTAGACTAATATATTATCTAAATATTCTAGAATATAAATAATCTAGAATATAAAGAAAGAAGAAATAGAAGATTTGGGTTGTGATTAATCGTTTGCTATATCAGTATGTATACGTACGTATTAGATATATAATGTTATCCTTTTTGTCATTTCGATAGAAAGATTTTAGCTACTAACGTAACGTACGTAACGTAGTCAATTTCATTCGTTAGAACAGCTTCCATTGAGTCTCTGCACCTATCCCTTTTTCTTCTCATTTTCCATCGTTTCTTCTTTCAAAACAAAGATTTGGCTCAGGATTGCCCATTTTTAGTTCCAGGGTTTCTCTGAATTTGGAAGTTACCACTTAGCAGGTTTCCATACTAAGGCTCAATCCAATCAAGTCCGTAGCGTCTACCAATTTCGCCATATCCCCTTTCCTTTGAGACAAGGATCTAGTTGTCATTTTCTTTCATTTATATTGGCACTATTGAATTCATTAGGTAATGATTACTATATTGAAATATCGAAAAAGTGTATACTGCTATTTTCTTTTTTTGACCACCTTCTATTCTATATTCTCTCTATTCTCTCATTTCATCTCTATTGGATGAACCCTATTTGTTTCAATACGAAATGATTCTATCATTGATGTATCCGCAATTCAATATAGATAGATATATCTCACATATATCTATGCCTTTCCTCCTCCTTCATTTTTACAGTGCATTTTTTCATAGTGTAACGGTCGATATTCATTCTTTTTTTTTTTTTCATTTCAAATTCTAATTTCATTGATATATTGATATTTTCTTTTCTCCGATAGTTTCTTGTATTCCTATAAACTCTTGCTCTTATATCCCCGCCCGCTTAGCTCAGAGGTTAGAGCATCGCATTTGTAATGCGATGGTCATCGGTTCGATTCCGATAGCCGGCTCTTTTTCTTTATCAATTTTTTTCTTTTCATGATTGAAAATCTCTACTCTCGCTTTCTCTAAATGTCGGGTCACTTATCTATTATGTCATGGTAACTTGCAGCTATAGCTATGAATAAAAAAGTTGACTAGAACAATTAGATCTCTATAGAAGAAATTGGAAAACGTAACCTTCGCTTGAATTTTCTATATATACAAAAATCCAAATATTGATAAAATTTATTTTCTTCTGTTTTTCTGTTTTGTAGGACTTTAGCAAATTTAGTTTTACTTTGCTGATCCTTTAGTTCAGTCTGAATTTATCTTTTTTTTGTCAAATGAAAGTGAATCAAAAAGGAGCCTTTAATATGTCTCGTTACCGAGGACCTCGTTTCAAAAAAATACGCCGACTGGGGGCTTTACCGGGACTAACTAGTAAAAGACCCAGATCCAGAAGTGATCTTCAAACCCAATTGCGCTCTGGAAAAAGATCACAATATCGTATTCGTTTAGAAGAGAAACAGAAATTGCGTTTTCATTATGGTCTGACAGAGCGGCAATTACTTAAATATGTGCATATTGCTAGAAAAGCCAAAGGGTCAACAGGCCAGGTTTTACTACAATTACTTGAGATGCGTTTGGATAACATCCTTTTTCGATTAGGTATGGCTTCGACCATTCCTGGAGCCAGACAATTAGTTAACCATAGACACATTTTAGTTAATGGTCGTATAGTGGATATACCAAGTTATCGTTGCAAACCCCGAGATATTATTACTACGAAGGATAAAGAAAGATCGAAAGCTCTTATTCAAAATTATCTTGTTTCATCCCCCCACGGGGAATTGCCAAACCATTTGACTATTGACTCCTTACAATATAAAGGATTTGTAAATCAAATAATAGATAGTAAATGGATCGGTCTGAAAATAAATGAGTTGTTGGTCGTAGAATATTATTCCCGTCAGACTTGATTCTAACGAAAATAAAAAAGCAAGGTTCATACCAATTTTGACTCCTTTCGCTGAAGTAAATAGAGTACCTCGTACCCTATCTCATTCACGTATCAAAAA